CATTAACCATTCAATAAAATTTGATTAAACCATTAACCATTCAATAAAATTTGATTAAACCATTAACTATTCAATAAAATTTGATTAAACCATTAACCATTCAATAAAATTTGATTAAACCATTAACTATTCAATAAAATTTGATTAAACCATTAACCATTCAATAAAATTTGATTAAACCATTAACCATTCAATAAAATTTGATTAAACCATTAACCATTCAATAAAATTTGATTAAATCATTAACCATTCAATAAAATTTGATTAAACCATTAATTATTCAATAAAATTTGATTAAACTGTTAGTTATCCAATAAAATTTGATTAAACCATTAACTATTCAATAAAATTTGATTAAACCATTAACTATTCAATAAAATTTGATTAAACCATTAACTATTCAATAAAATTTGATTAAACCATTAACCATTCAATAAAATTTGATTAAACCATTAACCATTCAATAAAATTTGATTAAACCATTAACTATTCAATAAAATTTGATTAAACCATTAACTATTCAATAAAATTTGATTAAACCATTAATTATTCAATAAAATTTGATTAAACCATTAACTATTCAATAAAATTTGATTAAACCATTAACCATTCAATAAAATTTGATTAAACCATTAACCATTCAATAAAATTTGATTAAACCATTAACTATTCAATAAAATTTGATTAAACCATTAACTATTCAATAAAATTTGATTAAACCATTAACCATTCAATAAAATTTGATTAAACCATTAACCATTCAATAAAATTTGATTAATTTATTTATTAGGGGTTAATTAAAAAATTTGAGTATGGAGGGGGGTATAAATTAGGGTAATAATTTATAATAATGAAGGTAAAAATTTACATGATTTATTCTATCAAAATAACCCTTTAATCAGGCACCTCATTTTTTAAATTCTTTTTTATTGTTTTATTAAACCTATTGTTATAAAAAAAATGTTTTAATTTGAGATAAAATAATTAAAAATAGTAACTTTTTCAAAAATGGACCCTTGGAGAGCATTTTTGTCGTTAATAAAAATTAACATAATATATAATCGGTAAATATATGTATATTAATAGGGAATAACAAATAAATATATATCTATATTATAATTGTTGCAAATTTTTTAATTATTAATTATTATTATTATCTATATAGGATTTTTATTTATATAAACATTTATTAATATATACATAAAAGGGGGTATATTTATAAATTAATACAAAATTTAAACATATGTATCTATTTATATATCATTAAGAACATATATTGAAAAAATTAAGACATAAAGAATTTATATAATATTAAAAAGGGTAAAATTTATTAATTATTAATATAAATATATATATATATATAAATATATTAATGTAATTTAAATAATTATATATATAAATATTATATTATTTATATAAATATATATTATATATACCTACTAAAGTTTATCTAATATTTATACCTAGATATATATGAATATAAATTATTTATTAATATTTATTAATTAATAAATATTTAATAAAAATGCTTTATTTTATTAAAAAAAAATATTGGTCGATAAAAAAAAAGATAGATTGAGATTTATATATGATAGTTTATTTTTGTTGTTTATATAGATACATAATTTCTCATAAATTATTAATATTTAATTAAATTTTTATAATTATATTTATTAAAAATTTTATAATTGAATATTCATTTAATGATTTTTAATTTTTATTTATAAATTATTCAATTAAATTTTTTATTAAATAACTTTTAATTAATAAATATAATATTAATTATTATAAAATTACTTATATATTGTTTAAAAATATTAATTATTAAATTTTAATTTCAATTAGGGGGATTTTTTTTTATTTGAATTGTTATTAATATAAAATTTATTTTTAGTTCCATAATTTTAATTTATTTAAATTTTTAAATTAAAAAATTATTTAAGACCATTAACATACAAATTTAATATAAATTTTAAATTCTATAAAGTGTTAAAATTATTCCAATAAAATTTGATTAAAATTTTAAGAATTTTATTTTTACAAATTTAAATAATAATTTATAAAAATTTATAAAAATTAAAAATTTATATTTATTAATATTTTAATTTTAATATTTCCTATAAATTTATTAAATTGAATTACAATTAAAGCTTAAATTTAATACAAATTTTAAATTTAATAAAATGTTAAAATTATTTAAATAAAGTTTAAAATAAAATTTTAAGGGTTTAATTTTTATAAATTAGGGTAATAATTTATGGGGGTATAATTTATTAAAATTTTATTAAAAATTACGGAGTTCTATTTAATTTTTAAAAAAATATTTTTATTTAGATAAGTTAATAAAATTTAATAAAATTTATATTTATATTAATAAATTAAATTAATTAATTTGTGTGAATAAATTTTTAAATTTATTAATAAAAAGTTTAATTTTAGCTTGATAATTTATTAGTATTTTTATTTACATGTAAGTTTTATCGTGTTATAAAGTTAATTTAAATAATTAATTTTAGTTTATTATAATCGCAGTATTAAGATTTATTAATTTAAGAAATTAAGAAATATAAAAAATTGATAATATTGACAAAATTTGTGCCAGCAGTTGCGGTTATACAAAAAATGTGAATAAATTTTATTGATTAATAATAAAAATGTTTTATTTTAATAAAAATTAAATTTATAAAGTGAAATTTTAAATTTAAATTAATTATGATTTTCATTATTTGATTTTATAAGATTTGAGATTTAGACTAGGATTAGATACCCTATTATTTTAAATGTAAAAAAAATTATTTAATTAGTATTAGTTATGATCTTGAAATTTAAAAATTTTGGCGGTATTTTAGTCTATTCAGAGGAACCTGTTCTATAATTGATAATCCACGATAAATTATACTTTATTTATTAGTTTGTATATCGTCGTTATTAAATATTTTATAAGAATAAGAATGTTTAATTTTTTATATAAAAAAATATATCAGATCAAGGTGCAGTTTATATTAAAGAAGAAATGGGTTACAATAAATTTATTTATATGGATAAAAATATAAAAATTTTTTAGAAATTGGATTTGAAAGTAATAATATTAAGATTAATTTTATGATTTAAGCTCTAAAATGTGTACATATCGCCCGTCGCTCTTATTATAAGATAAGATAAGTCGTAACAAAGTAGATGTACTGGAAAGTGTATCTAGAATGACAAATTAAAGCTTAATTAGTTAAGTAGTTTATTTACATTAAAAAGAAGTTGTGCAATTCAATATAATTTGAAATAATTTAATTATTAATTTTTATTTTAATTATTTTAATCAAAATAATTTTATTTATATTTATTTTAAGTATTTATTAAAGAAAAAAATTTTTTAATTATAGTTTATTAGTATTGTAAAAGAAATTTATATATAAATTTATTTTTTAAAAGTAAAATTAATTTTTTGTACCTTGTGTATCAGGGTTTATTAAATAATTATTATAAATTTTAATTTTCCCGATTTTAAGAGAGAGAAAAAATTATTTTTTTTATTGTTAAAAAAATATTTAAAATTGTTTTTTAGAAATGAAAAGTTATTCGTTCTTAAATATATCTGGTTTATTTAGAAATAAATTTAATTTAGTTTATTAAATTTTATTAATTTATTTTTTTAAATTAATATATTTTTTAAATAGTAATTAAAGGGATAAGCTTTTAATTAAATTTCTATAATTTTAAAATATGGTATAAAAATATATAGATTTAGAAATATTTTTTGTTAATAGTTTGTTATAATTAATTTTTATTAGTATATTATTTAAAATCAGTTTAGATTTTTATAAATAAATTTTATTTAATAATTTAATATAAGATATAATGATAAAATTAGTATTTAATATAGTTGTTTGAGTAATTTATATAAATTAGATTATTTAAAGGAATTCGGCAATTTTTTTATTCGCCTGTTTAACAAAAACATGTCCTTTAGAATTAGTAATTTAAGGTCTAGCCTGCCCACTGAAAAATTTTAAATGGCCGCAGTAAATTGACTGTGCAAAGGTAGCATAATCATTAGTTTTTTAATTAAAAGCTTGTATGAATGGTTTGACGAAATAAAATCTGTCTCTAAGTAATAAAAAGAATTTAATTTTTAAGTTAAAAAGCTTAAATATTAATAAAAGACGAGAAGACCCTATAGATCTTTATATTAGAATTTTTAATTATATTTAAGATTTTTTACATAATTATTTATTTTATTATTATATTGGGGTAATAGGAAGATTTAAGTAATTCTTTTTAATTTTAAACAATAATTATTGATTGATTGATCCTTTATTAAAGATAATAAGATTAAGTTACCTTAGGGATAACAGCGTAATTTTTTTAAAGAGTTCATATCGATAAAAAAGTTTGCGACCTCGATGTTGGATTAAAAATTATTCCAGGTGTAGAAGTTTGGAAATTTTGGTCTGTTCGACCATTAAATTTTTACATGATCTGAGTTCAGACCGGCGTAAGCCAGGTCGGTTTCTATCTTTATTGAATTATTATATTTTAGTACGAAAGGACCAAATATAGAATATATTAATATTTAATTTTTGAATAATATTATTACTTTGGCAGAATAGTGTGATAAATTTAGAATTTATTTATGTAAGTTATTACAAGTAATATTGTTTTATAAAGATTTATTAATTGGTTTAATTTGTTTATTATTATTGGTAGTATGTGTATTAATTGGGGTGGCTTTTTTAACTTTGTTGGAGCGAAAGGTTTTGGGGTATATTCAGATTCGTAAAGGTCCTAATAAGGTTGGGTTCATAGGGTTACCTCAGCCCTTTAGAGATGCCATTAAATTATTTTCTAAGGAGCAAACTTTTCCTTTAATGTCTAATTATATAATATATTATTATTCTCCTATTATAAGTTTATTTCTTTCTTTATTAATATGGGTTTCTATACCTTATTTATTAGGATTATTTAGATTTAATTTAAGTATATTATTTTTTTTGTGTGTTACTAGATTAGGGGTTTATACAGTAATAATTGCTGGGTGATCTTCTAATTCAAGCTATTCATTATTAGGGGGTATACGGGCTGTGGCTCAGACTATTTCTTATGAAGTTAGTTTATCTTTAATTTTTATATCTTTTATAATTATAATTGGTGGGTTTAGATTGATAGATTTTTATATGTATCAAGAATATGTTTGGATAATTTTTTTATCTTTACCTTTAGCTTTTATTTGGTTTGTTTCAAGATTAGCAGAAACTAATCGTACTCCCTTTGATTTTGCTGAGGGTGAGTCTGAGTTAGTTTCGGGGTTTAATGTAGAGTATAGAAGAGGGGGATTTGCTTTAATTTTTTTATCGGAGTATTCTAGAATTTTATTTATAAGAATATTGTTTAGAGTAATTTTTTTAGGTAGAAATTTATATTCTTTATTATTTTATTTGGAATTAGTTTTTATTTCTTTTATATTTATTTGAGTACGGGGTACTTTACCCCGTTTTCGGTATGATAAATTAATATATTTAGCTTGAAAAAGGTTTTTACCTATTTCGTTAAATTATTTAGTTTTATATTTAGGTATAAAGATTTTTATGTATTCTTTAATTATTTAGTGAATTATTTTTAGTAAAGTTAATAAGGGTTATTAATCTTATATTATGTTTTCAAAACATATACTTATTCAAGTTCATTAACTAAAATATTAATTTATCTCATCATTTAAAGATTACAGGATTAATAATGAAATATATAAAATATATAATAGTTAATAATTGACCAGTAATAATATAGGGTTCTTCTACAGTTCGTATACCAATTCAAGTTAGAAGAATTACAATATTAATGAATATTCAAAATAAAATTTGATTAATGGGGTAGAATTTTATTCTTTGGAATTTGGTTTTATAAGAAAATGGTAAAATTATTAAAATTAAAATTGAAAAAACTAGGGCAATTACTCCTCCTAATTTGTTAGGAATTGACCGTAAAATAGCATAAGCAAATAAAAAGTATCATTCAGGTTGAATGTGAATAGGTGTAACAAGAGGGTTAGCAGGGATAAAATTATCCGGGTCCCCTAAAAGATAGGGATTTATTAGGGTAAGTAGAGTAATTAATATAATTAAAATGATAAATCCTATGATGTCTTTAAAGGTAAAGTAAGGGTGAAATGGGATTTTGTCTATATTTCTATTTGTTCCTAGAGGGTTATTTGATCCTGTTTGATGTAAAAATAATAGATGAATTATTACTAAAGCAATAATAATGAATGGTAGAATAAAGTGGATAGTAAAAAATCGGGTTAAGGTGGCATTATCTACTGCGAATCCCCCTCAGACCCATTGTACTAATATAGATCCTAAGTAAGGAATTGCTGATAAAAGATTTGTAATTACAGTTGCCCCTCAGAATGATATTTGTCCTCAGGGTAAGACATACCCTATAAATGCTGTTCCTATAACTATAAATAAGATAATTACACCAATTATTCATGTATGTATTAATTTATATGATCCATAATATATTCCTCGTCCAATATGGAGATAAATACAAATAAAAAAGAATGAGGCCCCATTAGCATGGATAGTTCGTATAAGTCATCCATAATTTACATCACGACAAATGTGATTTACTCTATAAAATGCTAGTTCAATATTAGCAGAATAGTGTATAGATAAAAAAATTCCGGTTAAAATTTGGATAGAAAGACATAATCCAAGAAGAGACCCAAAATTTCATCATAATGAAATATTAGATGGTGAGGGTAAATCAATTAAAGCATTATTTATAATTTTAAATAGGGGGTGATTAGTTCGTATAGGTTTATTCATTAAAATTTTTGTCGCAAGGGCCCTCTTTTAGATTTTGTAATTTTAACAACAGCAATTAAAGTTAATAGTAAGTAATTAATAAGTAAGATAGTAATTATAAAATTAGGTTTGTTATATATGAAATTTAGAGAATTTATATTTTCATTTTTTAATATAATTATATTATTAATGATTTCTAATGTATTTGAATTTTTAACATTAACGTTGATTATTCTTATATCATTTGTATTTATAATAATTATAATTAATATTATAATAATGATTATTAAAAATATTTTTTTTGAGAATTTGAATTTTTCATTTGATGCTAATCTAGTCATATATATAAATAAAACTATTATTCCCCCAATTATAATAAGGAATAGGATATATGAGAATCAAAATGAATAAGAATATAATCCTGAAATTAAGGCGATAATAATAGTTTGAATTATTAAAATTATTCCTATAGATATAGGATGATTTATAAATAGGAATATTATAGTTATTGATAGATTTATTAAATAATATATTAATAAAATACAAAGGGTAGTTTAAATAAAATATTAATTTTGGAGATTAATGATAGGGGATATCTTTTCCTTTGAAGTTTTAAAAGAAGTAATCTTATTTTTGATTTACAAGACCAATATTTTATTTTAAATTATTAAAACTTATTATATTTATATTGAATAATTTAATTTTTTTATTTATATTTATTTCTGGTTTATTTGTTTTTTCTTCTAAACGAAAACATTTATTATTAATATTATTGAGAATAGAGTTTATTATTTTGTCTTTATATATTTTATTATTTTTATTTTTGACTTTTTTTGATTATGAATATTATTTTAGTTTAATATTTTTAGTTTTTTGTGTTTGTGAGAGGGTTTTAGGTTTATCAATTTTAGTATCTTTAATTCGGACTCATGGTAATGATTATTTTTTTTCAATAAATTTATGTTAAAATTGTTTATAATAATATTATTTATGTTCCCACTTTGTTTTAAAAAAAATTATTTTTGATTTATTCAGTTTTTATTTATTTTAATAAGTTTTATTTTTATAATAATAGGAAGTTTTAATAATAATTGAATAAATATTAGATATTTTTTAGGTAGAGATTTACTTTCTTTTGGTTTAATTTTATTAAGATTTTGAATTTGTATATTAATAATTATAGCTAGAGGTTCAGTTTATATATGTAATAATTTTTATAAGTTATTTTTGTTTTTTTTAATGGTTTTAATATTAGCATTATATTGTACTTTTAGTTCAATGAATTTATTTATATTTTATTTATTTTTTGAAAGTAGGTTAATCCCTACTTTATTTTTAATTTTAGGTTGGGGGTATCAACCAGAGCGATTGCAAGCAGGAATTTATTTATTGTTTTATACACTATTTGCTTCTTTACCCATATTAATTGGTATTTTTTATTATTATAATTATTATATAACATTAAATTATTTTTTTTTTAATGATTTTTATATATTTAATATTTATATATTTATAAGAATAATTTTTGCTTTTTTGGTTAAAATACCTATATATTTAGTACATTTATGGTTACCAAAGGCTCATGTAGAAGCTCCGGTATCGGGTTCAATAATTTTAGCAGGTATTTTATTAAAGTTAGGTGGGTATGGTTTATTGCGTGTTATGAATCTTTTTATTTATATTAGAAAGAGTTATTCTTTTTTATTTGTTAGAATTAGGTTAGTTGGGGGGTTTTTAGTTAGGTTACTTTGTTTACGTCAAACTGATTTAAAAATTTTGATTGCTTATTCTTCAGTAGCTCATATAGGAATAGTTTTAGGGGGTATTATGACATTAAATTATTGAGGATTTAGAGGTTCATATAGAATAATAATTGCTCATGGTTTATGTTCATCAGGGTTGTTTTGTTTAGCGAATATTTCTTATGAACGTTTAAATAGACGTTCAATATTTTTAAATAAGGGTTTAATTAATTTAATACCCAGTATAACTTTATGGTGGTTTTTATTATCATCATCTAATATATCAGCTCCTCCCTCAATAAATTTATTGGGGGAAATTAGTTTATTGAATAGTTTAATATCTTGGAGATGATTAACAATATTATTTTTAATATTATTATCTTTTTTTAGAGCTGTTTATACTTTATATATATATTCCTTTAGTCAGCATGGTAAGATTTATTCGGGAAAATATAGGTGTTCTTCTGGTTTTATTCGAGAATACATTTTATTATTTTTACATTGGTTTCCTTTAAATTTATTAATTTTGAAAAGAAGTTTATTTATATTATGGGTTTATTTAAGTAATTTAAAATAAAATATTGATTTGTGGTGTCAATTATGTAAAAATTTACCTTAAATTATTTTTAATATTTCAATTTGTTTAATTAGATTTATATTTTTATTAGGGATTTCCATATTTAGATTTATTTTTAGATTAAAATTTTTATTATTAGATTATTCAGTTATTATTGAGTGGGAGATTTTATCTTTGAATTCTAATTCTTTAGTAATAAGAATTTTAATGGATTGAATATCGTTAATATTTATAAGATTTGTTCTTTTTATTTCTAGTATAGTAATTTTTTATAGTAAAGAATATATAGAGGGCGATTTAAATATTAATCGTTTTATTTTGTTAGTTTTAATATTTGTTTTATCTATAATATTATTAATTATTAGACCAAATTTAATTAGAATTTTGTTGGGTTGAGATGGTTTGGGGTTAGTTTCTTATTGTTTAGTAATTTATTATCAGAATGTAAAGTCTTATAATGCTGGTATAATTACAGCTTTAATAAATCGTATTGGAGATGTTACTTTACTTATGGCTATTACTTGAATATTAAATTTTGGAAGTTGGAATTATATTTATTATATAGAAGTGATAAAAAATGATTATTATATACAAGTTATTGGAGTATTGGTGATAATTGCAGCAATAACAAAAAGAGCTCAAATTCCATTTTCTTCTTGATTACCGGCGGCTATAGCTGCTCCTACGCCAGTTTCCGCTTTAGTCCATTCTTCAACATTAGTAACAGCGGGGGTATATTTGTTAATTCGATTTAATTTTATTTTAAGGGATTCAATAAAGTTATATTTGTTAATTATTGGAGTATTAACAATATTTATAGCTGGGTTAGGGGCTAATTATGAGTTTGATTTAAAAAAAATTATTGCTCTGTCTACTTTAAGTCAATTAGGTTTAATAATAAGAATTTTAGCTTTAGGGGCTTATAAATTAGCTTTTTTTCATTTATTAACTCATGCTATATTTAAGGCTTTATTATTTATATGTGCAGGTTGTGTAATTCATAATTTAAAGGATTTTCAAGATATTCGATTTATAGGAAACTTAATAATTCATATGCCTTTGACTTGTGTTTGTTTAAATATTTCTAATTTAGCATTGTGTGGGATACCTTTTTTGTCAGGGTTTTATTCTAAGGATTTAATTTTAGAGCTTACTTCTTTAATAAATGTTAATTTATTAATCTATATTTTATTTTTTTTTTCTACGGGATTAACTGTCTGTTATACTTTTCGTTTGTGTTATTATTCTATTACTGGCGATTATAATTTTTTTAGTCTTCATTCTTTAAGAGATAAAGGATGGGTAATATTAAAGGGTATATTAGTAATATTATTTTTTGTAATTTTTAGAGGGTGTTTATTGAGATGATTAATTTTTCCTACCCCTTATATAATTTGTTTACCTTTATGGATAAAGATAATAACTTTATTAGTTAGATTTATTGGGGTATTTATTGGGTATGAAATTTCAAAGTTTTCTATTACTTGATTTTCTAAGTCATTAATATTTTATAATTATAGATTTTTTAGGGGACATATATGATTTTTACCTCATATTTCTACTTTTTTTATTAATTATTTTCCTTTAATATTAAGGTATAAATTATTTAAGAATTTTGATCAGGGTTGAAATGAATATTTTGGGGGACAGGGAATTTATTTGAATTTAAAGAAAAATTCTTTAATTTTTCAATTTTTTCAAAATAATAATATAAAGATTTTTTTAGTTTTAATAGTTTTATGGTTGATATTTTTATTATTATTGTTATTATTTTAATTTAAATAGCTTAATTTAGAGTATAATATTGAAGATATTAGGGTGATTATTGAATCTTTAAATATTTATAAAAATAAATATTTTATTTTTACAATGAAAATGTAATGTTTTGATTAAACTATATAAATAGAAATATAAACGGAATTTAACCGCTAGAGAAAAAAGTTAGAAGCTTTATCTTGAACATCATATTTCTTTAATTGGAATTTTTATTCAATGAAGTCATTAACAGTGAAATGCCTCTATTTTGGCTTCAATTAATAATTTAAATAAGGGTGAAATAACACCAAAATTTTAGGTCGAAACTAAATGTAAAATTTACTTCTTATTTTGAGAAAAATCAATTATTGATATTTTTTAAATGCAAATTAAATGTTATTTTTAACTATAATCCCAAAGTTTTCAGTTTAGAGCCCCTTGTTTTCATTCGTGGAACAACCCTATTAATAGGATAAAAATAAAAAAAAATCTTGTTATAAATAATAAATTAATGTTTGATATTTTGTAAATTATAATTATTGGGAATAATAAAGCGATTTCTACATCAAAAATTAAAAAAATTACTGCAATTAAAAAAAATTGGAGGCTAAAAGGTAAACGTGAGGAATTAATAGGATCAAATCCACATTCAAATGGGGAATTTTTTTCTCGGTCTATAAATGTTTTTTTAGATAAAATTCTTGCTAGTAGTATAGTAATAATAGCAATTAATAGAATTAATATTGAAATTATTAAAATTCTCAAAATTATTTATACTAATAAAAATTAGACTGTTTGATTGGAAGTCAAAAATACTTGTTATATTATATAAATTATCTCCCTCATCAGTAAATAGAGATATATAAGAATAATCATACTACATCAACAAAGTGTCAGTATCAAGCAGCTGCTTCAAATCCAAAATGGTGGATATTAGAGAAATGATTAAGATAGTGACGAAATAAACAAATTAAAAGAAAAGTTGTCCCAATAATAACATGAATGCCATGGAATCCAGTAGCTATAAAAAATGATGATCCATATACTGTATCAGCAATGGTGAATGGGGATTCTATGTATTCGTATGCTTGGAGGATAGAAAAATAAATTCCTAATGTTACTGTAAAAAAGAGTCCTTGGAGGGTTTGTCTATAATTATTTTCTATTAATCTATGATGAGCCCATGTAACTGTAATACCTGAAGTTAATAGAATTAATGTGTTTAAAAGGGGGATTTGTAGGGGGTTAAAGGGTACAATTCCTATAGGGGGTCAGAAAGCTCCTAATTCAATTGTAGGGGCTAATCTACTGTGAAAAAATCCCCAAAAAAAAGAAATAAAAAAAAATACTTCTGAGGTAATAAATAAAATTATTCCCCATCGCAGCCCTATTGTTACTGTGTGAGTATGGAGCCCTTGAAAGGTCCCTTCACGAGTGATATCTCGTCATCATTGAATTATAGTTAATAAGGTAATTAATATACCAATTATAAATAAGTTAATATTAAATTGGTGGAATCATTTTACTAGTCCTGAAACTGTAATTATTGCACCTATAGCCCCAGTTAAAGGTCAGGGTCTATAATCTACTAAGTGAAATGGGTGATTTGAATGTGTTGACATTAAATAACTTCTCTAGAATATAGGGTTCTTAAAATAGCAAAAACATAGGATTGGATAATAGAAACAGCAAATTCTAGGGTTAGTAATAAAAGTTGGATAATAATTAGTAAGTTTAATATTGTTAAATTTATTATTGGCCCTGTGTTACCTAGTAGAGTAAGAAGAAGATGGCCTGCAATTATATTTGCTGCTAATCGTACAGCTAGAGTCCCTGGACGGATAATATTTCTAATTGTTTCAATACAGACTATAAATGGTATTAAAATAGGGGGGGTTCCTTGGGGGACTAAGTGGGCAAATATATGTTGAGTGTGATTAATTCATCCAAATATTATAAATCTAAGTCATAATGGAAGGGCTAAACTAAGGGTTATTGATATATGACTTGATCTAGTATAGATATATGGAAATAGCCCTAAGAAATTGTTAAATAAGATAAAGGAAAATAAAGAAATAAATATAAATGTTCTTCCTTTATGATTAAATTCCCCTATTAAAGTTTTAAATTCTTTGTGTAAAGTTAAAATTATATTAATTCAAATAATTGATATACGGGAAGGAATAAACCAATAAATAGAAGGAATAATTATAATTCCAATAATTGTTCTTATTCAGTTTAATGAAAGATTTAAAATATTAGTAGAAGGATCAAAAGTTGAGAAAAGGTTTGTTATCATTTTCAGGATAAGTTTTTATCTAAAATTTTATTTATTTTTTCAGTTTTTCTATTAATCATAAATATGTAATAATTTATAAAATTAAAAAAAATAAATATTAAAGAAAAAAATATGTAAAGAATAATTCAATTTATTGGGGCTATTTGAGGAATTAAAGAATATTAAATTTATTAAATTTTAATAATTTTAGTTTGACATACTAATGTTATAGATTAACTAATTCTTTTCATTAAAAGTAATTGTTAATTTACTATAATTTGGTTTAAGAGACCAATGCTAACTTTTAGCTATTTAATGAGATTTCACTTATTTTAGAAATTCATTTAATAAATATTTTTGTTGGGACTCTTTCAATAACAATAGGTATAAATCTGTGATTTGCGCCACAAATTTCAGAACATTGACCATAAAATAATCCGGGTCGATTTATAAAAAAATTAGTTTGATTTAATCGTCCGGGGGTAGCATCAATTTTTACTCCCAAGGATGGGATTGTTCATGAATGGAGAACATCTATAGCAGAAACAATAATACGAATTTGAGAGTTAAATGGTAAAATTACTCGATTATCTACGTCAAGTAATCGAAATCCATTTTCTTGTAAATCAATGGTAGGAATTATATAAGAATCAAATTCTAATTTTTTAAAATCTGAATATTCGTATCTTCAGTATCATTGATGACCGATAGATTTTAGGGTTAATCATGGATTTCTAATTTCATCTAATAAATACAATAGTCGAAGGGAGGGGAGGGCAATAAAAATTAGAATAATAGCTGGAAGAATGGTTCAAATTACTTCAATTGTTTGGCCTTCTAATAGAAATCGGTTAATATATTTATTAAAGAATAAGGAAAATATTAGGTATCCAACTAAAATTGTGATTATGGTCAAAATTATTAAGGTATGATCATGAAAAAAGGTTAATTGTTCTATTAAAGGGGAAGCTCTATCTTGGAGGTTTAAATTAGATCAGGTTGCCATTTTTCTAAAAAAAGTTTAAACTTTATATATGAAGCTTAAATTCATTGCACTATTCTGCCACATTAGAAATTAGATAATATTGGTAATTCAGAGTATCTGTGTTCAGCGGGGGGTAATTTTTGGAATCATTCAATAGAAGTAGGTATTTGATTAGAAAAAATTACGTTTCGTTGGGAAATAAAAGCTTCTCAAATAATATAAATTAATATTAATACACCAATAAATGAGATAGTCGACCCAATTGAAGATACAACATTTCAGGAAGTGTAGGCATCAGGGTAATCTGAATATCGTCGAGGTATACCTCTTAATCCCAGGAAATGTTGAGGAAAAAAGGTTAAATTTACTCCAAGAAATATAACTAAAAATTGGATTTTTAAAAGTTGGGTATTTAAAGTTAATCCAGTGAATAAGGGAAATCATTGAATAAATCCTGCTAAAATGGCAAATACAGCTCCTATAGATAAAACGTAGTGAAAGTGGGCTACTACATAATATGTGTCATGGAGAATAATATCAATAGAAGAATTAGCTAATACAACTCCTGTTAATCCCCCTACGGTAAATAAAAATACAAACCCTAAGGCTCATAATAAGGAAGGTCTATATGAAATTTGTGATCCATGTAAAGTTGCAAGTCAAGAGAAAATTTTAATTCCAGTTGGTACTGCAATAATTATTGTTGCTGAAGTGAAATAAGCCCGAGTATCTACGTCTATCCCTACAGTAAATATATGATGAGCTCAAACTACAAACCCTAATAATCCAATAGCTAATATTGCATAAATTATACCTAAAGATCCAAAAGTTTCCTTTTTCCCTCTTTCTTGACTAATAATATGGGAGATTATCCCGAATCCGGGTAAAATTAAAATATATACTTCTGGATGTCCAAAAAATCAGAATAAATGTTGGTAAAGAATTGGGTCACCTCCACCTGCTGGGTCGAAGAATGATGTGTTGAGGTTCCGGTCGGTAAGAAGTATGGTGATAGCCCCAGCTAGAACAGGCAGTGATAATAATAATAAAAGAGCCGTGATTCCGACTGATCAAACAAAAAGGGGTATTCGGTCAAATGTTATTCCTACTGATCGTATGTTAATAATAGTAGTAATAAAATTTACAGCTCCAAGAATTGAAGAAATTCCGGCTAAATGAAGTCTAAAAATAGCTAAATCTACTGAAGCCCCCCCATGTGCAATTCCAGCAGATAAGGGAGGATAAACAGTTCATCCTGTTCCAGCCCCTCTTTCTACCATTCTTCTTATCAATAATAATCTCAAAGATGGGGGTAGTATCCAGAATCTTATGTTATTTATTCGGGGGAAAGCTATATCTGGGGCTCCCAATATTAGGGGAACTAGCCAATTTCCAAACCCCCCGATTATAATAGGTATAACTATAAAGAAAATTATAATAAATGCATGAGCAGTAACAATAACATTATAAATTTGGTCGTCACCAATTAGGGATCCGGGGTTTCCTAATTCGGCCCGAATTAATATTCTAAGAGATGTTCCCACTATTCCCGATCATGCCCCAAATAAAAAATATAGGGTTCCAATATCCTTATGATTTGTTGAAAATATTCATTTTTGCGGTAAAATGGCTGAATATTAGGTAATAAACTGTAAATTTATTTATGAAATTTGATTTCTTTTACCATAGTATTATATTTTAAATGAAAAATATTAAATTGCAAATTTAAAGATAGGGCTATAATTCTTAATACTTTTATTTCAATCATTTTTTATAAGGCTTAAAGAGCTCTTTCCTTTATTTACAGCTTTGAAGGCTGTGAGTTTTTTTAACTTAAATCCTTTAATAAAAGTTAATAATTATTGAATAAATAATTAGGCCGTTAATACAAATAAAAGAGGTAATATTAATAAATATTTTATTAAAGTTTATTTTATTTATAATTTTATTGTGCAATATTTCATTATTAGAAATTATGATTCTTGAATAACAAATTCGTAAATAAAAAAATAGTGTAATTAGGGTTATTATAATTATGAATATAATAATAAAAAAGTTGTTTATTCTTAAGTATTGGATAATAATTCATTTGGGGAAAAATCCAAGGAAAGGGGGTAACCCTCCTAGGGATAGTAAATTTATTATTAAAAAAAATTTTATAAGATATTCTTTTCTAATTATTAAAAATATTTGTTTTAATAAAAATACATTAAATTTATTTAGAATAGAGATAATAGAAATAGATATAAATGTATAAATTGAAAAATATAAAATTCATATTATTTCATTAATTAAAAATGATCTCAATATTCAACCTAAGTGGTTGATTGATGAGTAGGCTAAAATTTTTCGTAATCTAATTTGATTTAATCCTCCAATACTGCCAATAAAAGTTGATATTAAGATAATTATTATAATAAATATTCTATTGTTAATTGTATAAGATAAAATAATTATTGGGGCAATTTTTTGTCATGTGAGTAAAATTAATCTATTTATTCAATTTAGTCCTTCAATAATTTCAGGAAATCAGAAATGAAATGGTGCGGCTCCTAGTTTTAATAATAGAGCTGAATTAATTAATATAAATATAATTTTATTAAATAAAAATATTTCATTAATTATTTTTCTTTTTATAATTAGTATGATAATTGAAATTAAGAAAATTGAAGATGCCATTGTTTGGATTAGGAAGTATTTAATTGATGCCTCAGAAGAAAATGAGTTATTTTTTATACTGATTAGGGGGATAAAAGATAGGAGATTAATTTCTAGACCTATTCATGTCCCTAGTCATGAGTATGAGGATATAGTAATCAAAGTTCCTAAAAATAAGGTAGCAATAAAAATTAATTTATAAATAAAAAAAATTAAAAAGAAAAGGGTTATAACCTTTATATTTGGGGTATGAACCTAAAAGCTTAGTTAGCTTATCTTTTTATATTTTAGTATATGAGGTACGAAAGTTTTTGATACTTAGGGAAATAGTTTAATTCTATTAGATATAATTTTTATTTATATTTAAATCATCATTTATAAATTTATTAGGTTGTAATATTTTATAATTATTAAATTATAAGTTCTATTATTTAATTTTTGATTAATTTATTTTGATTATTTATTTAAAAATCTACTAGATAAAATTAATTTATTAGGTTAAAATATAAAAATTTGTTGTTAATTGGGGGTTTTTTTAGGGGTTTAGCTAAATCTACTAGAAAAAATTGATTAATTATAAATTAATTGATGCTTTTTTTTTTTGGCCAAATTTTTGCATGATATTTTAAAATTTTACTAAAAAAAGTTATAAAAGTTAAATTTAATTTAAAAGTTTATTTATTTTTGTCTAAAAAATTCATGGGCCCCATTTTTAAATTTACTAATAAAAATTATAAAAATTAAATTTAATTCAAAAATTTATTTAATATTAAATTAAATTTTTAAGATTATTTTTATAAAATTTGATTAAACTGTTAGTTATCCAATAAAATTTGATTAAGCCATTAACCATTCAATAAAATTTGATTAAACCATTAACTATTCAATAAAATTTGATTAAACCATTAACTATTCAATAAAATTTGATTAAACCATTAACCATTCAATAAAATTTGATTAAACCATTAACCATTCAATAAAATTTGATTAAACCATTAACCATTCAATAAAATTTGATTAAACCATTAACTATTCAATAAAATTTGATTAAACCATTAACCATTCAATAAAATTTGATTAAACCATTAACTATTCAATAAAATTTGATTAAACCATTAACTATTCAATAAAATTTGATTAAACCATTAACTATTCAATAAAATTTGATTAAACTGTTAGTTATCCAATAAAATTTGATTAAACCATTAACCATTCAATAAAATTTGATTAAACCATTAACTATTCAATAAAATTTGATTAAACCATTAACTATTCAATAAAATTTGATTAAACCATTAACTATTCAATAAAATTTGATTAAACCATTAATTATTCAATAAAATTTGATTAAACCATTAACCATTCAATAAAATTTGATTAAACCATTAACCATTCAATAAAATTTGATTAAACCATTAACTATTCAATAAAATTTGATTAAACCATTAATTATTCAATAAAATTTGATTAAACCATTAACCATTCAATAAAATTTGATTAAACCATTAACCATTCAATAAAATTTGATTAAACCATTAACTATTCAATAAAATTTGATTAAACCATTAACCATTCAATAAAATTTGATTAAACCATTAACTATTCAATAAAATTTGATTAAACCATTAACCATTCAATAAAATTTGATTAAACCATTAACCATTCAATAAAATTTGATTAAACCATTAACCATTCAATAAAATTTGATTAAA